CCTTCATTTGAAATTTCAAATGACGATAATAGTAGAAAGAATACCATGCTATGTTTGGACTTCAAAGGTTTCACTTTAACCATATAATTAGTCCCGCATTATTGGTTGATTGAGAATCAAAGCGGATTTACCAATGAATTACGAAATGCTACGTTTCTTAAATATTGAAAATATCATTTTTTATGAATTGATAAAATTCAATCAATTTCAAAATTCATAAGTAATTCGCGAGATCATGCATCTTTTACTTTCATTTTTTTACTAGTTAAAATGAAACTAATGAAAAAAAAAAGTGCAGCTGGACCGGTCCAGCCTATTCTTGAAATAAACAACTCGCACACACTCCCTTTCCAAAAAAGATCAATACACCAAATACTACACTTAGATTTATTGGATTTGTTGCTAAAATATCGGTATTAAACCCGAAACTCCCGGCCAGCGGCCATTGGCCCAAGGAACGGAAAGAATCGGTTAGATTTTTCATACAATCCCCTTTCTTTTACAGATAGATAAAAAAACAAGAATAGAGTTTCTTTTTTGTATCACTTCCCTTATATCTATACTTCTATATATTCTTATATTCGATTTATATGAATTTCTTATATCTATAGAATTGATTTCGAAATGGATTTTTTCAAAAAAAATTCCTAATCCTAATGAAAATAATACTTATTAGAATTTTATAATTAGCTATCAAATTTCAAGTTTCGTATCAATTTCGAAATATTTCGTTTGTTGGAAGACTCCTTAAGTTTCAATTTCTAAGAACGGGAAGGAAGAAAGCGGATCGGTATGCTAATTACTCATCCTTAAATCTTTCCTTCCCGGGCAGGGATTAGTGTCCCACATTGTAAATTGTAGGAGTGAATTAGTGATATAATTCAAAAAAGCAAGGAGCAAGTATAAGTCCTGACTAAAATAAATTCAGACAAAAAAAAATAAGTCAAAATTTTCTATATCTATATATTTGTGATTGTTTAAGTGTTTAAGACAAGATTAAACAAAAGGATTCGCAAATAACAGCGCTAAAGCGACAACCAATCCATAAATTGTTAATGCTTCCATAAAAGCCAGACTAAGCAATAAAGTACCTCGTATTTTTCCCTCCGCCTCGGGCTGTCTTGCGATCCCCTCTACAGCTTGGCCCGCAGCAGTCCCTTGGCCAACCCCAGGTCCAATAGAAGCAAGTCCGACAGCTAACCCAGCAGCAATAACAGAAGCGGCAGAAATCAGTGGATTCATGATAAGTTAAATTCCTCACAAAAAAAATGGTTAATGATACAATCATTCAATGAATTATAGATGAATTATTCCATCACGCAGTTTCATCCAAACAGAGTAACTAAAAACTCCAAATTGAAGTAATAGAATAATATTATTGAATCATCAGAACCGATTCTCTATCGCTTTTTGAAGTTGGATTCTTAGGAATCCAAAACCAAAGACGTCTATTGGAATCCCTATTGAAATTCATAGTATTAGGGTATTAGATATTTTTTAGGTCATATATAACTATTCAATATCTAATATCCCATATACATGTGTTTCTTCCAGAATGTAAACCAACTTATTTTGATCTTAGATCCATTAGAATTCTTTTTGAACGGGAAAAACTCCCTAGCTGAATTCGATAATAGTTGGATTATAGGCATTCAAGATACACAATTTTGAACTGGCTAATTTCTTTTTTTGAATCGCGTTTTTTAATTCTTCTCTTTACTTTATGATTATTCCGCATGGATCGAATTTACATAGAAAAATAGAAAAATTGGTTAAGGCGAATCATTTCATAGAAATTTTCATTAGCATTTTATTCTATTTTCTTTCTTCATTTTTTATTCTTCTTGTTTATTAAATTGTTTTTTATTAAATATTTTATATTTATTTATAAATATTTATAAATAAACTAAAATATCATTTATTAAAATATTCTTATATTCTTTTATTTATAGAAAATAAAATAATACATCCAAACAGGACATTCATTTTAGGAAACCGATCCTTTCGATCTCTTTCGTTTTTTTTAGAATCCCCCCTAAATATTTTGAGTGGAATCTTTTTTCCTATTACGGTATATTATAACTGCCTTATTAGTTATCCCTTATTAGTTATCTATTTTGATGTTCTCCAAGTAGATTATCTTGAATTCCGCTATTATTTTGGTCTAAATTCAAAAAACAACTATTTGTAAGTGAAGTCAATGATGACCCTCCATGGATTCTCCTATATAAGCGGCGGCTAAAGTTGCAAAAATAAGAGCTTGAATACCACTTGTAAATAATCCAAGGAACATGACAGGTATAGGAACTACTGAAGGTACTAAAGAAACAAGAACAACAACTACTAATTCATCGGCTAAAATATTTCCGAAAAGTCGAAAACTAAGCGATAAGGGTTTTGTAAAATCTTCCAAGATGTTAATGGGTAAAAGGATTGGAGTAGGTTGAATGTATTTACTGAAATAACCTAATCCTTTTTTGCTAAGACCCGCATAGAAATAGGCTACTGAGGTGAGTAAAGCTAAAGCAACAGTAGTATTTATATCATTCGTGGGTGCGGCTAACTCTCCATGGGGTAACTGTATGATTTTCCATGGTAAAAGAGCCCCTGACCAATTACAAACAAAAATAAATAGGAACATAGTTCCTATAAAAGGAACCCATGGACCATATTCTTCTCCAATCTGGGTTTGGCTCACGTCTCGAATGAATTCAAGGACATATTCGAAGAAATTCTGCCCGTCATTCGGAATGGTTTGTGGATTCCGAACAGCTATACTGGCTGAAACTAATAAGATAGCAATTACAACCCAAGAAGTAATAAGTACTTGGCCATGGACTTGAAAACCTCCTATTTGCCAATAGAAATGTTGGCCTACTTCTACACCCGATATTTCGTATAACACTTTTAGTGTGTTGGTGGAACATGATAGAACATTCATATTACCCTCTGACAGAAATTGAAATTCAAGGAAATTATTTTAATTCAACCATCTCTTTTTCGACTTGCTTATTTGAATTTTTTGATACGAACTAATAACATAATATCCCCACTGATTTTTATCTCATTTATATAATCTAATCAAATTCGAGAATAGTAAACGATTCCATAAATTTCAGGAGTTCAAAAAAAAATTTCTATCTTATTATTAATTACGTATTTCGTATATAGTTAGAACGACCCTCACAAATCGCGAATACTAATTTAGTAAGAATTAATCGGATTGAAGCTATAGCGTCATCATTTGCTGGAATTGAAATATCTGCAAGGTCGGGATCACAATTTGTATCGATTAAGCAAATTGTTGGAATTCCCAAAGTGATACATTCTCGAAGAGCTGTATATTCTTCTTGCTGATCAACGATAATTATAATATCGGGTAACCCCGTCATATATTTAATCCCGCCCAGATATGTTTGCAAGTGGGATAATTGTCTCTTGAACATAGCTGCGGCTCTTTTTTTTGGAAGACAGTAGGATTTCCCCGTCTTTTGTTCGATTCTCAAGTCCCTGAACTTATGAAGTCTAGTTTCTGTAGTGGACCAATTGGTTAACATGCCACCGAGCCATTTTTTATTAACATAATGACACCGAGCCCTTATTGCAGCCCGCACTACTGAATTGGCTGCTTTAGTTTTTGTACCAACAATTAAAAACTCTTTTCCCTTACTTGCTGCATCAAAAACTAAATCACAAGCTTCTGATAAAAAACGAGCAGTTTTAGTAAGATTTGTGATATGAATACCTTTACGCTTGGTAGAAATATAAGGCGACATCCTCGGATTCCATTTCCTAGTCCCATGACCAAAATGAACTCCTGCTTCCATCATCTCTTCCAAATTTATGTTCCAATATCTTCTTGTCATTTCTTCCCACACTTCCTCTTTCTTTTTTGTTTAAAAAAAAGTGACGAGGTTGTCTTGAACTAACCAATTGTTCCGACGGAACCTTTTCTTCTACCGTGGATTGGACGTATCGATGTCAATACACAATCCAAACCGCTAACCTCTATTCATTATTATCTGAATTTCCATTACCCCCTCAAGACCATATAGAAAGAGTTTTTCAAATGGAAATTGAATTCCAAAACAAAAGAAAGTAAGCATGACTACACTTTTTTTAGGAATCATTAAATGATATATGATCTAAATGATTCCTCAGGTGTATTTCTTTTGAACGGCACGAATCAAATAAGCCTGCGTGGTGGAATAAAATATCTCGTATTTCCCCCTCGAAAAAACTCTTCTTTTGACTTTTCAAAGGAATGCTCTTATTCTTATGTTGCCGCAGTAATCTTTTAAATCCGGTCCCAACGGGGATCATCCCACCTATAACAACATTCTCTTTTAGACCTTTCAACCAATCGATACGACCACGAAGAGCTGCTTTGGCTAAAACTCGAGCAGTTTCTTGAAAACTCGCTTCCGATATGAAACTTTGAGTATTCAAAGATGCTCTTGTTATTCCCAATAGGATAGCGCGGTAACAGATCGATTCTTCTAAAGCACGCCCTGTTCGTTCCGCTCGCAACAATCCAATTAGTTCTCCAGGTAAAAAAACATTAGACATTCCATCCTCGGAAACCAACACTTTTGATGTTATTTGGCGTACAATAATCTCTATGTGCCTATTATGAATTTGCACCCCTTGGGATCGATAAACCTTTTGTATCTTCGTAACCAATGATATACGACTTTGCACTATAGTCAGCTCAGTCCCAATCAAGAATCCCCAAGGAATTCCAAGAATTTTTGTTATATGCTCGTTCCAACCCTCAATTCTTTTTTCTAGGTTCATTGATATTGAATCAATTGAACGCACTTCTAAGACCTGTTCCACTTTTGGAAGACCTTGCGTTATATCACCGGATCTCGATTTTTCATATATAAATGTAACTAATGTATCTCCTTCGTAAAAGATTTCTCCATAATGTCCATGAACGGTTGCTCCCGGAGTGGCCAAATAAGGTTTAGCCAATCTTATTACTACAGAGTCAACTTGAACAAGCAAAACTTGACCCGATTTTAAGGGGGGTCCTTTTTTGGCTATATATCCATTTTGACAAATAAACTGACCGAGACTAATTATTGTGGGTCTTTCTTCCCAATAATTAGGACAATAACTTTGATGGAGAAAATACCAATTCAAATTGAATAAATTGAAAACGATTTTACTGTACGGATCACGATTTGAAATTATCCCATTTTCATCCATTAAATAATATTTAAGCACTTGAAAAGTCCGTTTTAAATTTTCAAGTTGAAGATATTTAGTTATCAAGATCGGATTATGAGTTAGTAAATAATAAAAGGAATAAAAATTCAAAAAATTAAGGACCGTTCCTAACGGTCCGATCGAATTCCTAATTTTAATTATAGAATCTGTTGAAATGAATTCTTTTTTCACATTGGGATATTTTATATCGTTGAATAGGTCCATTCGGAAACAATTAGATGGTGATAAAATTATCAAGGAAGGATATTCCTTATTGTTATTTAACAATGTGCGAATAGTTCCGTGATTTTGGTGGTTAAGTGATTGTTTCGTTTTTCTCTTTTTATAAATGGAATAAAAAGGATTGATGTTGGTCTGATCTGATACATTATCGGAAAGGAATCCTGAACCTGAGAGATCATTCCTTTTTCTGCGATACGAAATAGCGGATTTTACTAAGTCGATTCTTAGGAAAGCTCGAACCAAACCATTTGTACTTACTTCAATAAAAGAAGTACAGACTTCCTCAATAGAAGAACTTTTTATGTCTTGGTTCCAATTCAAAATTAAACAAGTCCGAATTAATTGAATACTTGTATCAGAAATTCCTTGAATGGGTTTGGCATTTCCATAAACAATATAATTGACAACTCTAAGTTGCATATTATCCCTTTCTTGTAAAAAATCCGGAGGGAAGAGTGTTGGTAAATTTAGACCATCTGATATCTCATATGTCACTACAGGGCGAACTAAAACAAAATACTTTTTCTTAGTAGATGTGATCCGTTGGACATAGATCCAATTTTTCCATTTTTTAGAGTCCTTAAAATCGATGTTTACGTTTCCTGGAGGTATCAAGATCCCACTGTGTCGGGATATATTATCGGTCTCCCCAGGAAAATGAATATCTCCTGAAAAGATTTTCAGTTCAATTCTCTTTTTTTTTCTCTCCATTCGGACTAATCCGTCCGCGTAGCTTCTTGTATTTATATTGAAAGCAATTCGTGTATCTATTCCAATGAGACTATTATTTCGTATCATTATCAAAGAAGATTCAGGTAAAATATGCACTTCTTCGGGAATGAAAAAAAATAGATCTAGTTTCATTTGGTATTTTGACTTCAATTCTATTGGTCGAGACTCAATAAAATCCTCTTTTTTAACGATTGAATGCACGCCCAGAGTCCCATATTTAGTAATTCCCGAACTCTTTCTTCTGTATCGGGGATCATCGAAATAAGCAAAAATACTATTATTTCTACGGAAAATACCATTTATTGGTAGTTCAATCGAGATACCTGAATGAGGCATTAACTCTTTCTTTCGTTCTTGAATCGATTGGATTGGAACGAGAAATCTATTTCCTCGCCTTTTTCCCAATAAATGAGAATTCCCGTGTAAAATCGCCGGGTATATGAGATTCCAATGGATGGGTTCTGAATAATTAGGAATCTTGTCTTCTTTTTTTTTACCAGAAAAATAGGAACGAAGTAATTTGTATCTTAGTGGATCATTATTCACCGAGAGAGTCGAAATTGACCCTCGTTCTACAGAAAGGGAATAAATATTCATTTGATCTTGATCCTTGTGCGGTGAAAAGGGGACTGCACTGGATCTCCACGAACCTCCTGATAATATCCATAAATGACTTGTTTTTGGTAAAAGATGAACATTACTATATGCAAATGTAGATGCGTGGTACACATCATTACTCCAGTGCATTTCTCCCTCTGAGTCAGAATAAATATGTTTTCGAACTCTCTCTTTCAAATTCAAAGTGTATGGTACCTCGCGAATCTCAGCAATTACTTGTTCTGCTTCGACATATTGATTATTTTGAACCAAAAGAAAACTTTTAGGTGGAATAGTTACATTATGTAGAATATCCTCACTCTCAATAGTGACATATAAGGCTATAGAACATAGAAAAGCAGGATGCCCGTGACGCGTACGCGTGGGATGAACGAAATCTTCATTAAATTTGATTTTTCCATTCGACGGGGCTCGTACATGTTCTGCAGTACCACCCGTGAAGACTCCTCCAGTATGAAAAGTTCTTAATGTTAGTTGAGTCCCCGGTTCTCCAATGGATTGACCCGCAATAATACCTACAGCTTCTCCCAACTCGACCAGGTCGCCATGAGTGGGACTCCTACCATAACATAATCGACAGATCCAAGATGTACTCCTACAAGTAAAAGGGGTTCGAATAAATAGTATTTGTGTTTGAAAGGTTATGAATCGATTGACAAGCCCAAATCCAATATCTTGATTTCGGGTGGCGATGCACCGTGAGCCCATATATATATCCTCTGCTAATACACGACCAACTAATGTTTGAATAAAAATTCTTTCGGACTCGGGCATCATCCCATTTCGAGGACTTACGGCAACCCCTCGGGCGGTTCCACAATCTGCTCGACGTACAACAATGTGTTGAACTACTTCAACAAGTCGGCGCGTAAGATATCCCGCATCCGAGGTTCGTACAGCAGTATCCACAACCCCTTTTCGGGCTCCGTAGCAAGAAATGATATATTCTGTTAAAGACAGCCCTTCGCGTAAATTACTTTGAATAGGTAAATCAATCATTTGTCCTTGAGGATCCGACATTAATCCCCTCATACCTACTAATTGGTGCACTTGAGATGCATTTCCTCTAGCTCCCGAAAAAGACATTATATGGACTGGATTAAGTGAATCTGTCATCCTAAAATTAGGATTCATTTCTTGTCGCAAATATTCACTTGTAGCATACCACACCTCAATAGATTGGCGTAATTTTTCTACTGCGTGCACATTCCCATAATGATGGTGTTGTTCTAAAATTAAACTATGTTCTTCAGCATCTTGTACTAACCATCCCTTAGAAGGGATCGTTAAAAGATCATCAATCCCTAATGAAATGGATGTAGCAGTGGCTTGCTGGAAACCCAGAGTTTTGACTTGATCCAGAATGTGTGATGTATATGCCATTCCAAAGTGATCTATTAATTTGCTAATAAGTTTTTTAATGACAGTTCCGTCTATTATTTTATTGTGAAAGACTAGATTGACTCGTTCTGCCATAAGTCCCTCCATATTCTGCTGATTGGGATTCGACAATGAGTTTGAGTCAATGATTTGAAAACTTCCCTTTCTTGATATTAATCCGGATGAGAATTCAGAGGAAGTAGAGTCCTAGTAGCAACAGAGAGATCAAAATTCACGCCAGTGTCACAAAATCACTTAATTGAGATGCCATATGATTAGTGACCATACGAGCAGGCTCGACAAAACCCTTGTAGAGCTTCTTCGATTTCTCGAAAAAGAGAAATATGACCAATAGTTGTTCGAATATATATACAAAGAATTTCTTTTTTTACACTTCTTACTAAAAAAGAGTGTTCATAAATCTCCTGACAAGTACCCCCAGATTCGTAGTGAATCTCGATGGGACCTTCTCTTGAAGCAATAATGCGTTGATCGATTCGCCAGCGGAGCCAAAAAGGACTATCTAAATTGAGTCTTTTCTGTCGATAAGCTCCAATTGCATCATAGGAATTACAAAAAAAAGGTTCTTTTTGTTTCTTAGACTGATGATTATTATCATTAATTCTTTCATTTTGATACTTTCTTCGATTCCTATACCTATTTCTACAAATACCTCGGCGATTCCCAATGGTTAATACATATAGACCAATAAGCATATCTTGGGTTGGTACGGAAATAGGATCCCCAATAGCTGGAGACAAGAGATTCATATGCGAAAACATAAGTAAATGGGCCTCCGCTTGAGCCTCCAAAGATAAGGGTACATGAACAGCCATTTGATCCCCATCAAAGTCTGCATTGAATCCCTTACGAACTAATGGATGTAAACAAACAGCACGTCCTTCGACTAAAATGGGTTGAAATGCCTGTATGCCTAATCTATGCAAAGTGGGCGCTCTATTCAGCAATACGGGGTGCCCCTGCATAACTTCTTTCAATATTTCCCATACAATTGTATCTTTTTCCCGAATTTGACTCTTAGCAACTCCTATGTTCGAAGCAAGATGTTGTCTAATTAGTCCCCGAATTACAAATGTCTGGAAAAGCTCTATTGCTATTTCCCGAGGCAATCCACATCGATGTAGTGGAAGTGAGGGTCCTACAACAATGACAGAACGACCCGAATAATCAACCCGTTTGCCAAGCATAGTCTCACGAAATCTTCCCTCTTTTCCTTCGATTACATCAGAGAACGACTTGTAAATCTTATTATGACCATCCCTGATTGGCTGTCCGCGAATTCCATTATCAAGAAGCGTATCTACGGCTTCTTGTACCAATTTCTCTTGACACATTACTAATTCCCCCGGTGTAGATCTATTTGTTGTTAATAGATCGGTAAGCGTATTGTTTCGATAGATGACTCTTCTATAGAGTTCATTAATATCCGAGCTCATTAGCTTACCCCCATCTATCTGAATGATGGGTCGTAATTCAGGAGGAAGAACTGGTAGTAAACATAAAACCATCCATTCGGGTTCGATATTTGTTCGAATAAAGTGTTTAGCTAATTCTATGCGTCTAACCAAAAAATCCCTTCTTCTTCCAATTTTGCGATCTTCCCATTCATTACCCGTGGTTCTTTCTTCGCCTAATTCCTTCCATTCGACTAATGAATAATCTAGAATACTTCGCAAATCTATATCGGCTAATTGTTCTCGTATCGCACCTGCTCCAGTACAAATTTCTCGATTTCGAAATATATCGAAGCCTTGAGTAGTAAAAAAAACCGGGATGCTGTATTTCCAGGATT